ACTCATATAAATTATAAAAGTACAAATGTGGGAGAGATCAAGAAGATGCAGGGTAATTTATCTGATTGGCTAGTCAAGCATGAGCTAGTTCATAGATCTTTGGGCTTTGATTACCAAGGAATAGAGACTTTACAAATAAAAACTGAGGATTGGGACTCCATTGCTGTCATTTCATATGTATATGGTTATAATTATTTACGCTCCCAGTGCGCTTATGATGTAGCACCGGGTGGATTTTTAGCTAGTGTGTATCATCTTACGAGAATACAGTATGGTATAGATAAACCTGAAGAGGTATGCATAAAAGTCTTTGTCCCAAGGAATAATCCTAGAATACCATCTGTTTTCTGGGTTTGGAGAAGTGCGGATTTTCAAGAACGGGAATCGTATGATATGTTAGGAATCTTTTATAATAATCATCCACGCCTTAAACGTATTTTGATGCCTGAAAGTTGGATAGGCTGGCCCCTACGTAAGGACTATATTACTCCAAATTTCTATGAAATACAAGATGCTCATTGAATGACAAGAAACTAATGTTAACTTATATAACAATGACACTACTTCAGAATTTATTCAAGTCAAGGAATATTTTTACGTCCTGTTTCAGATGAAACAGAGTAAATGGACTCTAATTCGTATTCTAGACGGGCTAAAAGCTAAAAAGGGGCTTCAATTCCCCAATTTGTATGCATTTCGTATGAGCAAAAAAAACAATAGAATAGGATGAATCAAAAGAGTTCTATACCATGTACCATGAACTTTGTACCGCGCATATTAATATTACTTAGAGGGATCTCAGGAAGTAAAATATAATTAAGTAAAGTATAAGTAGGAATGAAAAAATAAAATAAATATAAAAACAAAATTAAGAAATACAAAAGGATCAGATTTTATCTGTACTGTGTTTGAAATACATTCTGTTTATTTCTATCTTTCAACTCCTTTAGACTTTTAAGTTTTTTAACCAACCCTTTAACTTTTTAATTTTAGATAACGGTCAAAAAAAAAAAAGAGAGCATAATCCCATTTTGTTCTTTACCAGACATATATTTTACCCCATCTCAAAAATGGAGATATATCCATACACTATACCATATATCTTATATACCTAGATGAATATAATTTAGGTATACATATATATAATTAAATTATATAATTAAATTCTAATGCTAGAAGCTATTAATGATAATGAATATATATCTCGATTAGTCTCGATTAATTTGTATTAATCATTATTTGATCCATTATTTACGTGTCAGGAACCAGATTTGAACTGGTGACACGAGGATTTTCAGTCCTCTGCTCTACCAACTGAGCTATCCCGACCTTTTCCCCCGCATTATCCTAGTAGAGCACTTTATCTATATCAATTAAAGGGACTAAAAAAGTAAGAAAGTATTAAAAAATCTTACCCAGCCCCTGAATTTATTAGATAAAAAAAAAGGATAAGATAAAAAGTAGTTAAGAAGTATAGTTAAGTTAGTAATAAAAATAGGCTTTTATTGGGGATAGAGGGACTTGAACCCTCACGACTTTTAAAGTCGACGGATTTTCCTTTTACTATAAATTTCATTGTTGTCGGTATTGACACGTAGAATGGGACTCTCTCTTTATTCTCGTTCGAATAATCGGTTTTTCAAAAGATCTATCAGACTTTGGAATGAATAATTTGATCATTTAATATTCGATTCTTCCTCCAACTTCGATTGGAATATCGAATGGAATAGATTCACAATGATTCTTAAATTTTTCATATATAATGGATTTGGGCTGCGATTAATCAATCGTTTACTATGTGAGTATGTATATCTACATATATAGGGCGGGTATCTTTTCAATAATTTTGATAGAAGGATTCCGGCTACTAGCGCATGTAACGTAATCAACTCCATTTGTTAGAACAGCTTCCATTGAGTCTCTGCACCTATCCTTTTTTTTTTTTTTATTGTAGTTTAATTTTGATATTATTAAAATAATAATAAAACTATAAATTACAAATTAAACCCTCCTTTTTTGAAAAAAAAAAAGATTTGGCTCAGGATTGCCCATTTTTAATTCCGGGGTTTCTCTGAATTTGGAAGTTATCACTTAGCAGGTTTCCATACCAAGGCTCAATTTAATCAAGTCCGTAGCGTCTACCGATTTCGCCATATCCCCTTTTGCGACAGGATCTAGTTGTAATTCTATTCAACTCTTTTATTTATTTATCTTGTAATCGTTGCGTTGAATTCATTATCTAATGATTCTTATATCTAAAAAATGTTATGCCACTTTTTCGCCATCCTCTATCATTTCATTTTCATTGTTTTTCATCGTATTGAATGAACCATATTTAGTTCTAATCAGACATGATTCTATCATTAGATGTGTCCCCAATTCAATATGAATAGATATATCCTACATATATATGTCTCCTCTCTTCTTTTTGAGTTTAAAAGCGCGATTCGTAATACTGGAAGGATCGATACCCATTACTTTTTTTCGCCCTATCTTCTCCTTTATGAATGAAAACAAAGGAATGTATTATTCTAATTATAACTTTATTATAACTTGAATTGTATCTTTTATCTTTTCTTAGGCTGGATTCACTATCATTATATAATAATTTATAGAATATACAATATAATTAATTAGCATAATTTGGTATAACTGCTCTAAGAAAGAATTAGACTTTTCTAAAACTAAAATAATAATATCAAATTAATATTATATTATTATTAAGTAATAATATGGAAATATTATCTATTTTATAGTATTATAATTAAGTATCTATTTATAGTATAAATAGATACTTAATTATAATTTAAATATTATTTTCAAAATAATAAATATTAATTAAACTATATTAATTAATAGCTGATATATCAAATATGGTAGTTTCCGGAATCATTTCTATTTCTGCTATGTGAGCGTGAGCCCGCTTAGCTCAGAGGTTAGAGCATCGCATTTGTAATGCGATGGTCATCGGTTCGATTCCGATAGCCGGCTTTTATCTATCGATTTTTCCATGATTGATAATCTCTTCTCCCCCCTTTCTTCAAATATAGGTCGCGGATCTATTATATCGTATTAATAAAAATGGATTGGAGTGGAACAATTAGATCTCTCACAAAATAAATAATAAAACAGAGACTTAACTTCCTTACTATCATATACAAATACAAAAAATCTAGATATTGATACAATGCATTCCATTCTATTTTCATTCTACTGAAGTATTGTATACTTCAGTAGATTTAGCCTTGAATTGTTTATCCTTTAGTTCAGTCTTAATTTATATTTTTATTTAAAAATTTCAATAAAATAAAAAAAGGAGTTTTATGTCTCGTTACCGAGGGCCTCGTTTCAAAAAAATACGCCGTCTGGGGGCTTTACCTGGATTAACTAGTAAAAGGCCTAGATCTGGAAATGATCTTAAAAACCAATTGCGTTCTGGGAAAAGATCGCAATATCGTATTCGTCTAGAAGAAAAACAGAAATTGCGTTTTCATTATGGTCTGACAGAACGACAATTACTTAGATATGTACATATCGCTGGAAAAGCCAAAGGGTCAACGGGTCAGGTTTTACTACAGCTACTTGAAATGCGTTTGGATAACATACTTTTTCGATTGGGTATGGCTTCAACCATTCCTGGAGCCAGACAATTAGTTAACCATAGACATATTTTAGTTAATGGTCGTGTAGTAGATATACCAAGTTATCGTTGCAAACCCCGAGATATTATTACTACGAAGGATAAACAAAAATCAAAAGCTCTGATTCAAAATTATATTGCTTCATCGCTCCGCGAGGAATTGCCAAAACATTTGACTATTGACTCATTCCAATATAAAGGATTAGTAAATCAAATAATAGATAGTAAGTGGATTGGTTTGAAAATAAATGAGTTGTTAGTCGTAGAATATTATTCCCGTCAGACTTGAACCTAATAAAAATAACAAAGAAAGGTTCAGACAATTTGACTTTATACCGTACCCTTTTTGTCGAAGGAAATCTATTTAAGAGCCGTGATCCACATTTTTCTTAATTTTTCTTATTCACGTATCACAAATAGATCTGCAGTAATATTTTTTTCTTTTTTAGTTTTCTCATATTTGTATTTTACGTACCACAGTAATGTAATTAGGAATAGAGAATCTCTTCAAATAAAGTTCTTACTTACTGTTGGAATAATGCTATCCATTGTTATTTTATTTGATACATTATGGTCGGTAACGTTGGTGACTCGATAGAAACGGAAAGAGAGGGATTCGAACCCTCGGTAAACAAAAGCCTACATAGCAGTTCCAATGCTACGCCTTGAACCACTCGGCCATCTCTCCTTCATAATCTTATTATTGGTCAGAAACCGAGTGAAGTGAATAGCGAGTCATTCATATTAGTACACTACGGGTACGACCAATCAATGGTTCCATAGGAATAAAAGATTCCTTTCAACTTTCATAATTTCTCCACAGCAATTTCCTTAATGGATTTTTCTATTTCAATTGTATGATACATACGCTTTATGCAAATCAAAGAGATGGTTACTCTCCTCGATTTTTTCATGGAATCATTATTCCTTTCTTTATTTTTCCTCTTTTCTTTTTTCTTTTGATTATAACCAAATCAAAACTTTTCGAGTTACCAGAAAATCTATAGTAAAATAAAGTCCTTGGTTAGTCAACTTAGATAAAATTGTACATAGTTCCTACAAATTTCTCAGTATACTACTAAATTTGTAGGAAATCCAATCTGATTCAAATATTTCATATCTCATCCCCCCTATCCAAAAGGGCACAGGAAGATCCACATCTTTTTTAGAATTAGTCTATTTTTATGATATTTCGTACTACTGTACAATTTTGTGGAATCATTTTCTTTTGTGAAAATGGGAAGAATTATAGAATGGATTGCTAATTATGCCTAGATCCCGGATAAATGGAAATTTTATTGATAAGACTTCTTCAATTGTAGCCAATATCTTATTACGAATAATTCCGACAACTTCAGGG